CAATAGCTAAAGTAGCTCCTAATACTACTGTTATTATACCTATAAAAGCTATTCCATTCATTATTGGGGGTAGAACTATGAAAAGAGGAAGAAGCCGAGCTACAAGAAAAATTCCCGCCGCTACCATAGTAGCAGCATGTATAAGGGCGGAAATAGGAGTAGGTCCTTCCATAGCATCAGGTAGCCACACATGAAGAGGAAATTGGGCGGATTTAGCGACTGCGCCACAAAATAGCAAGAGGGCAAACAAAGTAACAAAAAAAACATTAATCTCATTTTTATAAATTAAGTTATTTATTATTTGAAACAAATCCCTAAATTCCAAACTACCCGTTATCCAATAAAGACCTAAAATTCCCAATAATAAACCAAAATCCCCTACACGATTAGTTACAAATGCTTTTTGACAAGCATTTGCCGCAATAGGACGTGTGAACCAAAAGCCTATTAATAAATAAGAACACATTCCAACCAATTCCCAAAAAACATAAATTTGTATCAAATTCGAACTAGTAACTAATCCCAGCATTGAAATATTAAAAAGAATCATATAAGCAAAAAATCTCAAATATCCTTGATCATGAGACATATAATTATCACTATAAATAAGAACCAAAATACCAACAGTAGTAATTAATATTAACATAATAGACGTAAGTGAATCGATTAAGCACCCAAACTCTAAAGAAAGATCATTATTTATGGTCCAAGACCATACATATTGATAAATAGAACTATTATTGACTTGATGAATAGACAGATCAACCGAAAAAATCATAACTATAGTTAACAATAAAATACTAGGAAAAGCCCACATACGACGCATATTTTTTGTTGCCGTCGGAAAAAATAGAAGTCCCACTCCTATTAACATAGGAACTGGAAATGGAATAAAAGGTATAATCCATGAATATTGATATGTATATTCCATACAATAAACAAAAAAATTCCGATTCTAATGAATTTTATTTCTTATTCGTTGGTTTTTTATCTTTTTTGTAAAGAAGGAGTTCGGTTAATAAAAAAAAGAAATATAGAATTAAAATAGACAGATGTATTATTAATTTGAATCTTTATTAAATAATTTGAATCTTTATTAAATATTTTGAATATTACATATTACAAAGTATAAACTCAAAATGGAGCGATAACAAAATTCCTAGCGAGAAATCAAATTTTTTAATTCAAATTTTATGTATAGAGTTTAATTCAAATTTTATGTATAGAGTTGGAATAAAATAATTAATTACACCAAAACTAAGAACATTTTTTATTTTTATATGAATGATGAATTAAAAAAAGTCCTTTTTTGAAATTGAAAAAAATCATAGGTTCATTTTTGATTTTTGAACTAATTTAGTATTTTCGATTACAATAAAAAATCTCGATGTTTGGAAAAATTTATAAAAAGGGTTATAATATTCAATGTTTTACTTTAAATAGGAAACAAAAAATGGGAATTAAGATAGATAAGATATATGACTAATTAAAGAGAAATTCCTTTTCATTTACGGAAAAAAATGTCTTTGACATAGAACTATATAAAAATGAAAAACTATATAAATTATATGGCAGTTCCAAAAAAGCGCACTTCTATATCAAAAAAAATTATTCGGAATACTTTATGGAAAAAGAAAGGATATTGGACAAGATTGAAAGCTTTTTCGTTAGCACAATCTATTTTTACGGGGAATTCAAAAAGCTTTTTTTGTAACAAATACAAACGTTAGAGTAATTTCAATTAACAGGATTCAATGAATATTTGAAAAAAAAAATACTAATATAAATTTAATATCTAATATATATATAGTTATAGTATTAATTTCAGTATAGTATTAATTTATAATATTTACATTATCTATATTCTAATAAAAATCCTTTGAATGTAGTGTTCCATTTTTGATTTTGATATAGAAGTGCGCTTTTTATTTTCCACTGAATATAAAAAAATGGAAATACATTTCTTTATATTCAGAAAATGAAATAAAAAAAGAGTCATTTCAAATTACATAACATAATAATTGGATTATAATTATTAATTTATAATATATAATATAAATTTTTTTATATTTATAAGACTTCAGAATAAAAAATGTATTTATATTTAGAATAAGAATATAGATATAGAATAAAAAGAAAAGTATTGCAATATATATATATTTCGAATAGATTCTAATAAAATTCTTTATTTAATGTTTAGTAAACAAATATTTGACTTTAATTGATTCTTTGAATCTCGACAATTGATTAAAAATTAATTATTATGATTTTGAGTAAGCCGCTATGGTGAAATTGGTAGACACGCTGCTCTTAGGAAGCAGTGCTAGAGCATCTCGGTTCGAGTCCGAGTAGCGGCATGATATCTTATCTTTTCAAAATCAAAAAATAGGTCCTATAATGAACTCAATTCTTATTTCTATTCCTAGTATTTCGATTTTGTCATTATATATGATGGTATTTTCAACTTTAGAGCATATATTAACTCATATATCGTTTTCGGTCGTATCCATTTTAATTTCAATTCATTTGATAACCTTATTATTAGTCAATGAAATCATAGGATTATATGATTCGTCAAAAAAAGGCATGATAATAACCTTTTTTTGTATAACAGGATTGTTAGTTACTCGTTGGGCTTTTTCGGGACATTTACCGTTTAGTGATTTATATGAATCATTAATATTTCTTTCATGGACTTTTTCCATTTTTTATATGGTTCCTTACTTCAAAAAACATAAAAACTACTATTTAAACACAATAATCGCACCAAGTGTTATTTTTACTCAAGTCTTTGCTACTTCAGGTCTTTTAAGAAAAATGAACGAATCCATAATATTAGTACCCGCTTTACAGTCCCATTGGTTAATGATGCACGTAAGTATGATGATATTGGGTTATGCAACTCTTTTATGTGGATCATTATTATCTGTAGCTATTTTAGTCATTACATTCCAAGAACTGCTTGGTAAAAGGAAGAATTTGTTTTTTTTAATAAATGAATCATTTTCTTTTGTCGAAATTAAATACATGAATATGAATGAAAAAAATAATGTTTTCCAAAAAACTGCTTTTTCGTCTTATAGAAATTATTATAGATCTCAATTTATTCAACAATTGGATCGTTGGGGTTACCGTACTATTAGTCTAGGTTTTATCTTTTTAACAATAGGTATTATTTCAGGAGCAGTATGGGCTAATGAGGCATGGGGATCATATTGGAATTGGGATCCAAAGGAAACTTGGGCTTTTATTACTTGGACTATATTCGCGATTTATTTACATACTAGAAAAAATAAAAAATTAGAATATATAAACTCTTCAATAGTGGCTTCTATGGGTTTTTTTATAATTTGGGTATGTTATTTAGGGATAAATCTTTTAGGAATAGGACTACATAGTTATGGTTCATTTACATCTAATTGAATTAAAGTGAAGAAACAACTTTACAAATCTAAATACAGAAACCCAAATAAAATAGAAAATATATATAATAACTAAAAACAAAAATTCCAATAAATTCTAGAGAACCCCTTAAATCAAGTAATGCGGTAGTGACTCAAGGGTTTCTCACAAACAACAAAGATATTCACTTAGAATTATTTATTTTTTAATACATAAATTAATACATAATTAATACATAATTAATACAATACAAATATATATATATTTGTATTGTACATAGGATTTATGGATTTATTTCTTCTTTTTTTTCATTTATTCGTGAAAACTATCTATAAAAAATTAGATAGAATAGCTTCAACCTTGTCAGCCGAAAATGAAAAAATAAAATCTGGATAAATACCAATACTTATAACAGGTATAAGGATAGAAATTGAAATAAATAATTCTCGTGGCCCCGAATCAAAAAAATAAGAATTTGGTGTATTAAAAATCTTGTATCCATAGAACATTTGACGTAAGATAGATAATGAATAAATAGGAGTTAATATCATTCCAATTGCTGTGACAAAAGTTACTAGTATTTTTGTGATTAAAAGATATTTTTGGCTAGTAATTATTCCTAATAAGACTATCAATTCTGCAACAAAACCGCTCATGCCCGGCAATGCAAGAGAAGCCATCGATAACATAGTGAAAACTGTGAATATTTTTGGCATTGGGATAGCCATTCCACCCATTTCGTCGAGATAAAGAAGACGTAGTCTATCATAACTAGTTCCCGCCAAGAAAAAAAGCGCAGCGCCAATAAATCCATGAGAGATTATTTGTAAAATAGCCCCGTTGAGACCTGTATCGCTTATAGAGCCAATTCCTAAAATTAAGAAACCCATATGAGATACCGAAGAATAAGCTATTCTTTTTTTTAAATTACGTTGACCAAGAGATGTTGAAGCTGCATAGATTATTTGAATTGAACCTAATAGCATTAACCAGGGGCAAAATATAGAATGAGCACGAGATAATAATTCCATATTAATTCGAACCAACCCATATGCTCCCATTTTTAATAATATTCCGGCTAAAAGCATACAAGTGCTGTAATGTGCCTCTCCGTGGGTGTCGGGTAACCACGTATGTAAGGGTATAATTGGTGATTTGACAGCAAAAGCAATAAGAAATCCCATATAGAATATTATTTCCAGCGCCATGGGATATGATTGATTAGTTAATAATTCAAAATTTAATGTTGGTTGATTCGAACTATATAAACCCATACCCAGAATTCCCAGTAATAAAAAAACAGAACTTCCCGCAGTGTACAAAATAAACTTTGTAGCTGAATACAAACGTTTTTTTCCACCCCACATGGATAAAAGTAGATAAACAGGAATTAACTCGAATTCCCACATGATGAAAAAAAGTAAAATGTCTCGAGAAGCAAATGTTCCTATTTGACCACTATACATTGCTAACATCAGGAAATAAAATAATTTGGATTCTCGAGTAACTGGCTGAGCCGCTAACGTAGCTAAAGTAGTAATGAATCCTGTCAATAAAATGGGTCCTATAGAGAGTCCATCTATTCCGAATCTCCAGTAAAAGTCAAAAAAATGGATCCATTTATAATTTTCTGTCAATTGAATTAGTGGATCATCCAATTCGAAATGATAACAAAATACATAGGCTGTTAGAAGGAGATCAATTAAACATATACAAATAGTATACCACTTAATTACCTTATTTCCTTTATGCGGAAATAAGAAAATTAAGGAACCCGCGGCTATTGGCAAAACTACAATTATTGTTAACCAAGGAAAAAAATTCGTGATAAAAATAAGATATACTTAGACTAGAAAAACCCGCGCTCAAAATACAAAAACAAATCTTTTGTATTTTGAGCGCGGGTTTTTGCCAGTAAAAAAAAGGTACTTGTGTGTGTGGTTCTTTTTGAAATATATCAATAAGCTAGACCCATGCTTCGAGTTGTTTCATGCCATAAATAAACTCTAACACTTAAGAAATCCGTCGGACAGGCGGATTCACACCTCTTACAACCAACACAGTCTTCTGTTCTTGGGGCAGAAGCAATTTGTTTAGCTTTACACCCATCCCAAGGTATCATTTCTAAAACATCTGTGGGGCAGGCTCGGACACATTGAGTACATCCTATACATGTATCATAAATCTTTACTGAATGTGACATTGGATCGTAATCCTTGAACATCAAAAATTCACCATTTTCGATCTAGTAAAGTCGTAAACGAATTACGAATTATATATAAATATTACACCAGATGAATCAATGATTTATCATAATTTTGCTAATCAAAATCTACTTATAGATAAATTAAACTAAAAAGAACATAATAGAACCAAGATACTTTGATTTCTTATGTTTGTTTTTGCAAACATTATCATAAGTTATATATCATATATGCCAATTTGAAATATATGTCCATTTGAATTGATTAATAGTACACACTATTATAAATTATACTTTTTAAGTAATACTATTTATTCAACAAATTCGATTGATTGATACGAGTTGATTTTCTATTACGATAAATAGAGGAAACAATAGCCAGTCCGATAGCTGCTTCAGCGGCTGCAACAGCTATAACAAAAATTGAAAAAATATTTCCTTTTAATTGGCGACTATCAAAAAAATCGGAAAAGGTTACGAGATTTATATTAACTGCATTCAGTATAAGTTCAAGACACATAAGGGCTCTAACCATATTTCGACTTGTAATCAACCCATAGATACCTATAGAAAATAAATAGGCACTCAAAACAAGTGCATGCTCAAATATCATTGACCAACTCCTTATCCATTTTTATTCATTTCAATATGAACGAGAATTCAACGGATTGTATTGACTAAAGAATATAAAAAGTCTACTACAAAAAGATAATATATTGACAATAAAAAACGATTTTCTACATAAATACTCTTTTACGTTCACATAGAATTCAACGAAATTAATGTGATAAAATCTAACAAAATTCAATTTTGATTTATATTGTTAGTTCTAAAAATTTCTTATTGGCGAGCCACAACAATTGCACCTATCAAAGCAACTAAAAGAATTATTGAAATGAGTTCAAATGGAAGAAAAAAATCTGTTGATAAATGAATTCCAATTTGTTGACTAGTACTTATCAAATCTTGCTCTATAATCTGATTTGGTCTTGTAGTCCAAATAATCCCATGCCATGATGTATCTAGAATAGTAGTTATTAGTGAAAGAAAAATACTTGTACAAACCATCAAAGTAATTCCGTCCCCAACGGTCCAAAGATGAAAATCTTGGTAATATTCTGAACCATTCATGAACATCACAGCAAATATGATTAAAACATTTATAGCGCCCACGTAAATAAGTAGCTGTGATGCAGCTACAAAATGGGAGTTTGATAAAATATAGAATAAAGATATACAAACAAGAACCATTCCCAACGAAAAAGCAGAAAAAATGGGATTCGTAAATAATACTACTCCTAGACTTCCTAATATAAGACCTGACCCCAAAAAGACTAAAAGAAAATCATGTAACGGTTCAGGCAAGTCCATTATATGTAAAATAAGAGATAAATAAATCGAAATTTCATGACCTTATTGATATGACCAGAAAAAAAATTATATATGAAATACTAAAATTATCCCCGCATTGAATTGAACCTAATCCTAAGATAAGAAATGATCCTAATAAAAAAAATGTGAATTGCTATAGGTACAGTTATTATCGAATCAATATCATTTCATTCGTTTCTTTATATGAAAGAGTAATTTCAAACTAGAAAATTCAAATTTTAAAAATTAAAGAAGTATATGTATAATATATGATTTGATTTATATTCTATAATTTGAGTTTTCAGAAGAATTGGATTTAATTATCAATAATTTAAAATTTTATTTGAATCGTTCGAATTGTATAATCATCAATTACTGATACTGGTAAACGGCCCAAAGCAATTTGATTATAATTCAATTCGTGGCGATCATAAGTCGAAAGTTCATATTCTTCAGTCATTGATAAACAATTTGTTGGACAATACTCAATACAGTTACCACAAAATATACAGATTCCGAAATCAATACTGTAATTAAGCAACCGTTTCTTTCGAATATCCGTTTCTAGTTTCCAATCAACAACGGGTAGATCTATGGGACATACACGAACACATACTTCACAAGCAATGCATTTATCAAATTCAAAATGTATTCGACCCCGGAAACGTTCTGATGTGATTATTTTTTCATAAGGATATTGAATAGTTACAGGTAAACGATTTGCGTGAGATAAGGTAATCATGAAACCTTGACCAATGTACCTTGCAGCTCGGACTGTTTGTTGACCATAATTTATGAATCCAGTTACCATAAGGAACATATCGTGAATATCTCTGAATATTTTTTTCTTTCTCTTGTTTGATACAAGTTTTTAATTTTAATATAGAAGGTCCATTTTTTATAGTGAAAACAGTTGAGACGAAGTTGTTAATAATAGATTACCAAGAGAAATGGGTAAAAGAAATTTCCACCCAAGATTTAATAATTGATCTATTCTTAGTCTAGGCAAAGTCCATCGTGTTGTGATAGAAACAAATAAAAATAAAAAAGTTTTAGCTAGTGTAATAAAGATACCAATTATTGTTACAAAAACCCCATATGCTTTATTTATTTCAAAAAATTCAGAAACGAATATGTAAGGAATAGAGATATTTGAACCACCCAAGTAAAGAACTGTTACAAATAACGAAGAAATTAATAGGTTTAAATAGGAAGCAATGTAAAATAAACCAAATTTGATACCCGAATATTCGGTTTGATAACCTGCTACTAATTCTTCTTCCGCTTCTGGTAAATCAAAGGGTAATCTTTCACATTCTGCTAGGGAAGAAATTATAAAAACGATGAAACCCATAGGTTGACGCCACAAATTCCATCCCCAAAAACCATACTTTGATTGAGCATCAACTATATCAACTGTACTTAAACTGTTTGATAATCCTAGTCGGTGATAACATTACTGTTCCCATCTCTATTACAGAACCGTACATGAGATTTTCACCTCATACGGCTCCTTTTTAAAGCCTTAAAAAATCTACGGACCGAGCCATTTAGTTATCCCTTGATATATCCCTAAGATATAAGATTCCATTTTATTGGACGGTTCTGAATTAGACCAATTGAATTCTGTCTGTCCTAATAACCTAATAAAAAATTGGAATAAGGCTAAATACATTTTATTTCATATTTTTTTATAAATAAATAAAAAATACAAAAGGTACTTCTGAATTGATCTCATCCCTTAACAAATCCAAAAGTAAATTTGTTGAGTAATAACTAAATTCTTCCATAAAATACTCTTTTAGAATTCTCAATAACTCCTTCCAATAACTTCCTAATCGTTTTCGATTACGAAAAAGAATTACATGTTAGTTTTCAAAATTATGACATGAATTCTATCTCCACAAATATGGATATGAGACAAAAAAAGAAAAAGGGATCCACTTTTTCTTTTTTTCGTTCTTAACCTATTCTTTTTTTATGTAAGTATAATAAAAAAGGGACTTAAGAAAAAAATTAAAGGATTATTTCGTTTCTGATAGTCATTTATTTTATTAGTGGATAGAAGATATTCTGGATCGGAATTGTGGGGAGTACTGCTTTATTTTTTCTACCAATTTAAAGCCCCAATTAGTATTCTTTTTTCTATTAGTCATAAATGTTCTTTTGGATATTTTAAAAAATATACGTTACAAATCCTTTGTATATCTTGGTGTTTCTAACCATCCATTCATTTTTTATTAATCCCTTATTTTAATATATTTAATATATATTACCATATATTAAATATATTAAAATAAAAGTTGGTCTTTTGTGCCCGCTTCAAGACAGGATGATTAATCAACCAACCTTGGGATAAACGACCACTTCTACTTAAAATTGAATTCATTTTTTCACTTAATTCTTATACATAGAAAATGAGACTCAATATTTTTACTGCAATTTTAAATCATCATACTTTCTATTAACTATAAGTAATTATAGTATTCATAAATTATATTCAATAGAAGCTGTTTTATTGCACTCATATAACTATCTGATTAAATTATTCAATCTGGATAAATAAATACTAAAAATAAAAGGAATATATATTCAATTTATTAACCTCCTTATACTATAAAAGTATTATAAAGAAAGGAGTATAGCAATAGGATCGAACGACAAATTTCTGTCTTAACGAATCGCACGTAGAGATATCGATAACACACATAGAGCTAATGGTATTTCATAACTAATCGATTGAGCAGCTGCTCGTAGACCACCCAAAAAGGAATATTTATTATTTGACCCATATCCTGACATAAGAAGTCCAATGGGAGCAATACTCGAAATAGCAATCCATAAAAAAACACCAATATTCAGATCAGATAAAACAAAGTTATAGCCAAAAGGAATTACCGAATAGCTTATTATAATGGATATGACTGATATGGATGGTCCTATACTGAATAAACGAATATCTCCTCTAGATGGAATAAGATTCTCTTTGAAAAGTAATTTTGTTCCGTCGGCTAGAGCTTGAAGAACTCCAAAAGGACCGGTGTATTCAGGTCCAATACGTTGTTGTATCCCTGCGGATATTTCTCTTTCTAACCATACAATTGCTAGTACACTTATTGTAATTCCCAATACAAGAATAAAAATAGGTGAAAATGCCCATATAATTCCATATACCTCTTTAAAGGATTCTAATCTGAAAAAAAAACGCATATCTTGTATTTCTGTTCTATCTATTATCATTTCAACGATCAACTTCTCCCATAATAATATCTATGCTACCTAGTATTGTCATAATATCGGCCAATTTCATTCTTTTAACTAATTGAGGAAGAATTTGCAAATTGATAAAACCCGGTGGACGAATTTTCCATCTCCAAGGAAAACCATTTTGATCTCCTATTAGAAAAATTCCCAATTCTCCCTTGGGCGCCTCAATTCTTACATAAAGTTCTTGTTTTGGCAATTCAAAAGTCGGAGACGGTTTTTTACTAATAAATCGATACTCAAAATCATTCCATTCTGGCTCTTTTTCTCTATCAAAGGAACGGATTTCTAAATTTTCATATGGCCCACCAGGAATTCCTTCCAAAGCCTGTTGAATAATTTTTATGGATTCCATCATTTCACCAATTCGAACTAAATAACGAGCTAATGAATCTCCTTCTTTTTGCCATTGAACTTCCCAATCAAATTCTTCGTAACATTCATAATTATCAATTTTACGTAAATCCCATTGTATTCCGGAAGCCCGGAGCATCGGTCCCGATAAACCCCAATTTATTACTTCCTTTCCATCAATAACCCCTACCCCTTCAACCCGTTCTAAAAAAATAGGATTTCGAGTAATAAGTTTTTGATATTCAACAATCCTTGTTAAAAAATAATCGCAGAAATCAAAACATTTATCTATCCAACCATAAGGTAGATCAGTTGCTACCCCCCCAATACGAAAAAAATTATGCATCATTCTCATACCCGTCGCAGCTTCAAATAAATCATAAATTAATTCTCTTTCTCTGAAAATATAGAAGAAGGGGGTTTGTGCACCAATATCTGCCATAAAAGGCCCTAGCCATAGTAGGTGAGAAGCTATACGACTCAATTCCAACATAATTACTCGGATATAGCTGGCTCTTTTAGGTACTTGAATATTTCCCAATTGTTCTGGTCCGTTTACAGTTATTGCTTCTGTGAACATAGTAGCTAAATAATCCCAACGTGTTACATAAGGCAGATATTGTATAATTGTTCGATTTTCCGCTATTTTTTCCATTCCTCTGTGTAAATAACCCAATATTGGTTCACAATCAATAACATCTTCACCATCTAGAGTAACAATAAGTCGAAGAACACCATGCATTGATGGGTGGTGAGGGCCCATATTAACTATCATGAAGTCCTTTCTTGTAGTTAAGATATTCATAGGTTTTTCCTCGATTCATTCTTATATGAATCGCTTAAAAAAGTTCATCAAAATTCAAGATCTAATAAATGGAATAATTGAGAATTACTTTTCAATTTAACGAATTTTTGACTCCCGAATATCAAACTGATTTATTAATTTTTTATAACGTATTCCATCTTTCTTTGACAAATAAGACAGTAATCGTTGCCGTTTTCCCAGAATTTTACGTAAACCTCTTTGAGATAAATAGTCTTTTCGGTGCAATTCAAAATGTGAAGTAAGTCTTCGTATTCTATTGGTAAAATGGAATACTTGAAATTCAACCGATCCCGGGTTTTTTTCTTTTTTTTCTTGTGAAATAACTGGTATAAATGCATTTTTTACCATAAAAAATTGAAAGTTTTTTCCTTCTCCTCGCTTTATATATATATATTTAATTTTTTGATTTTCCGATCTCCTCCCTTTATATATATTTAATTTATGGATCAGTAATAATAATGACACTAATTTTGAATTTTGTATATAAATCTGAAATTCCTTAATAAATTCTTCTTATTATTTACAATCAAATTAATTCTTATTAATTTAATCAATCCAATTTAAATAGATATAAAAAAGACTTTTTTATCGATTCACCACAAAAAAATTGTCTACTTAAAAAATAAAAGAGGATTTCGTTGATTTTTTTTGATCTAATGGATACTTCATTTTATTTATATCAATGCCACAATGCGCGTCTGTATTTATGTTATGCATATACCATATATATGAAGACAAATTTCGATTAACGAATTTTCAATCGCGGATACATATGTATTCTTACTATACTGAAACGACTTCCATTATGGGTATAAAACCAATAGCGATTCATACAAGCTAAATCTTCTAATCGATAATTTGGCCAAAGAAAAATTTTGAAATTCATTAGTTTTTTTTTCTCTTTCTCAAGATATATATAGTTTTTAGTCAAAACTTGAAAACAATTATGGACTTTATTTTCATTATAAAATATTGTCTTTCTATCTATACTATTTATATTACTTGGATTTAAACAAATTAGAATTCTCAATTCTCTACGACGTCTAGCAGATAAAATATTTTCAGTAACAAGTAAATCAAAATTCTTTTTTTCTCTTACCTTTTGATCTCTTGTTCTTGTAATGTATTTATCTAAATTTTTCGTATTAACATTACATTTTTCTAGATATTTTTTATAAATTTTGCGTTTATTCTTATGAATTAATGAAAGACCCACGGTTTGATACATAAGAAATTTTTTCTTGTTTTTTCTAGAAAAACGAACTGGTTCTATAACAAATATTTCTTTTTTTATAAATTTTTTATTTTTTCTTAAGCCTTGAAGAGTGAAATTCTTCTGATTTTGAATCATCATAATATCTAGACCTAGCTCTCCTCTTTGAATAGACGCTATAGTAATTTCTCTTAAATTTTTCAATCTAATCAGGAGACAATATACTTTAACATTTTTAAATATTCTTTGACCTAAGAAATTCTTCCAATTCAAATGTAAAATCAAAAAATTTCTTAGTAAAAAATTGAGTTCTGCCTCCATCTTGTTCTTGTCTTTCTTTTTCTTTATACCCTTAATATTCTTTTCATTGCCTGATCCTACAAAATCTTTTTCTTGGTTTGAAAGAGGTATTTCAAGATTTATTTGATCGACGTATAATGTTTTTGCTTGATTTCGAGTCTCTAACTCCAATTCAAGAGATTTCTTTTTTTTCGATGGTCGATAAATATCCATTATTTTTTTCTTTTTAGTAATGTTATTTTGATTTTCACTAATATTTTGATTTAAATTAAAATGTAAAAAAAGTAATTTGATTGGTATGATCCATGGGTTATCCCTATATGCATTATAAAATATCACTAATTTTGAAAAGAACCAAAATTCCGGATTCGATATGGAACGATTTAGTATTTCTATATTGATTCCCGCCCAATCGAAATACTTTCTATACAGGTTTTTTTCCATATCTATAATAGTGTCTTCCGCTATATAATTTTTGATAAAGATATTACCTATTATATCAAATAATTCATTTTTATGCGCGTTGTAATTAGAATAAATCACTTTTTTTTTATTTGCTTGAACTTGAAATAGGGATTTCCATCCATAAATATATGAGTCTTTCTTATCCACATAATTGATAAAACTATAGGATAAAAGATCATATCTATATTGTTTTCTAATTTTTTTTTTTAATACACCTACTTGTTGTTCTTTGTAAAGAATTAATCGACTTTTTTCATATGAATTATATTTGGTTAAATCTTTATTTTGAGTTACGCGACATTGAATGATCTTATTTTTCCATTTTTGTGGTACTAATCTGGACCATCTGCTTTGGGATAAGTCATATTGATAATGATCCTTTAACCAATTTGTCCATTGATTTATTCCAGAATTGGGAGAGTTCTTATGTTTTAATTTTGAATCAAATATTCCCTGTATTCCAAAAAGAGAATCTTTTATTTCATTTTTAAGAAAAAAAAAATTTTCATGATATTCAAAAACCGATCTTAATTTATATATGTTAATAATTCGGGTTTGTAATAATTTTAAAAATACATATGCTTGTGACAAAAAGGAGACGTCACAAGAATTTTTTGAATTTGTATTCCTAGTATTAAAATATTTGTGTATAATCGAAATAAAGCGAATTATATTTGGATTTGTTTTATCAGTTCTTTCTGCATTTGCTTTATTAGTGTAAATGGATTTATTGAAAAATTTTTTTGTTGATTCAAGAAAAAGTTGTGTATTGATCCTTGGAATACAAATGATATATAGAAAGATATCTATGTATGTCCTTTTCATTAAAAATTTAAAAAAAGAATGTGATTTACGAGTTAATCGAACATTTCTTCTTCTTTTTAATATCTGTAAATTTTTGTTTTTTAATTCAATCCTTTTAACACCATAAGTAGTTTTGTTCGAATAAATATTTGTCTCTAAAATTATAAGCCCTTTTTTCATTTTTTCTATTTTTTTTAAAATTTCTTTTCTTTTAGCATTCATATCCTTTATTTTTTTTTTTGTTATTGAATAATTTGCCAAATTTATAGATTGAATTTTAGTAGTTGCTTCCAAAATCATTGGACTGTTCTTCCCGATTGTTGAATCTTTTTTGCTTTCACTCAATTCATCTATTTTTTTTAATTTAAATTTAATAAATAGAAATTTTGAAATTTTTTTCATTTTTTTCGTTAGAAATAGAATACTTTTGATGATCCATTTTGCTTTTTCTTTTAAGATATTTAGAAACAATTTCAGTTTTTCACTTAAAGCTTTTCGAACTCGAAAAATGAAAAACTGAAATTGTTTCGTTTTTTTTTTGAGTTCTTTTAAAATGGGATTAAAAAATGAAAATCGATTTTGGGTAGAACCAGAAAAGGGTAATTCGACTTCTGTTCCCCAAATTGTTAAAAAACAAAAGTTCTTTTTTTTCATTTGATCTTTTTTCTTTTCATTGGATCGTAGCTTAGATTTGTGCCAAGGTTTTAGACGAAAAGGAAATAATATCTTTATCTGAATACCGTCTGTTAGCCATTTTTTTGGAAATTCTGTTTCGGATAATTGAACACCATTATACGTACATTTAATATACATTTCTCTCTTCCAATCCCTAAAATCTTCAGACCATTCAGGAAATTGAAAAAATAATATACGAACAATATTTTTTATTATTATCAATGAAGGTAATATAATATATTTTCTAAGAATCGATTGCGTTATTAATAAAAGACCCCTTATTACTTGAGCAAATATAATACTATCCCAGGCTTCTGCTATTTCGATACGTTTTTTTTCCTCATTTTCTTTTTTTTTTTCCTCTTCTTTTTTCGAACTTTCTTTTACTTTTTTCTCTGTATAATCATAAATTTGAAATTCTTTCTTTTTTCGCATCCAATTTTTGAACATAAAAAAGATTTTCATTGACTTGATACTATCAAAAAAAAAGAATAAAGGTCTTTCAATTTTATCCAAAAAAAGAGGGGAATGCACACTTTTTTGAAAAAATTTCCAAGTAACTGTTTTACGCCTTTGAGCACGTATAGATCCTTTTATTATGTCTCGCCGAAAATCCGATTGTTGTGAATAACGTATTAAAGCCAATTCGTTTTTTTTTTTAGTATTATCGGTATCTCCAGTATCATTATAAGTATTGTCTTTCTTTAAAAATTTAGATTTATTTAAAATGACTACACGTTTGGCTTTTCTAGAACGAATTTGATAATTCTCTGCTTCAATTTTTCCGTCCAGTTGTTCTAATTCATCAATAAATTTGTATGACCATCGAGGAACTTTTTTACTGATTTCGTTTATTCTAATACATTCAGTTCTATTTCGATTTACTATTGTTTTATCCTTCAAATCTGTTCTAATTGCATCGAATAAGATTTGGATTATTTTTTTTTTTTCTTCTTCATCTTCAGAATTCATTTTTTTTTGTTCATCTTCTGGAAATAAATAGAGTGTTTCACAACTTAAGCTTGATAGTGATTTTTGTGAAAATTTATGGATTTGGTTAAAAAAAAAAAATGAAGTTACTAATGCTTTTCGATCAAATGTTTTTATTTTCTCCTCCAATTCTTGATAATTACTATTATTTTTATAAATATTATTATTATTAATATAAAGAAAGATACCATGAATTTTATTTATCAAAATCTGATTTTTTTTGTAAGTTTTTTCATCTTGGATTCGTCCACGAAAAGATCTGTTTAAGAAAGGATCATATATTTTAGTTAAGTATTTTGTTTTAGTTTCATCATTACACAATCGAATTCGGTTTTCCAATATATCCAGAGAAATAAATTGATTATCTATAACTTTTGCCCTATTTAGAAATTCATTGCTCAGTTTCTTTCTTTTTTCTTCATTAGTATAGTTCCAATAATTAGACAATTCCTCATAGGAAATTTTATCTCTTGTGAAGAGATAAAATTTTGTTTCCATCATTTTGTGAAAAGTTGATAAATTTGATGGATACGTAAAAGATATTCTCTCTTTTCCATCACTTTGGCATGTATGAAAAAAAAATTCTGAAATTTCATTTTTTACGATATTTTCAAATCGATTATTTTTTATATATCGAAATGGACGATTCCATCGTTTATAATTAAAAAGAATGCTTACAAGGGGTTTTTGAGCAAATTCTAGGCTATATTTATCCTCATCGATTTTGTACAAATTCTTCTCTTTTTTCGAAAAAATTTCTTTGTTCTTGGATCTTTTTTGTTTAGTTCGTACCCTTTGCAAATTTCTTTCGACATCACTTTTTCCTTTTTTATAAATTTCATTATTTTCTTCAATTTCTGACAATTTCTTAGTAAAAAAGGGGGGCGGTATTCTGCCTAAATAATATAAACAGGTAACAAATAAGAAAATAATAAATATTTTAAACATTGAATTTCTAAATTCTGACATAATGTACTTATTTGATTGAATAGGTACATTAGATTTAATTGAATTTTTTTGTTGTATGCAGACTAATATAAATTCAATCAATTTCATCAAAAAAGTGTGACTAATTAACCAACCAATAAAACTACTTGTGAAAAATAAAAATTTATTGTTGCATCGAAATAAATAAATATTTACTAATCTTATTAATATTGAACTTGGTAAAAAAAGAGGATTTAATAACTGAAAAATAAGATTCTGAAAGAATATTTTTTGAATACTAAAATTGCGTATTGAATTTGGATTCTTGTATCCATAATTCAAAAAGTTTTTGTGATTATTGCCGAAGAACTGAAATAAAAGATAAGGTAGAGCTATGACAGTTATTGTATGTGGTCTACCCAATGCTAGATGCAAGGGCGCATAATAGATGGATATGAACATTATGAGCTGTCCCGTAATAAACCCAGTTGTTGCTGATATTTTCTTTTCGGTCCCTTCTTCTACAACCCGAGCTCGAAGAAGGAAGAGATAAGAGGGCCCTATGGAAAATGTGGTCAGAAATCCATAATAGAGTCCCATCACAACTATCGAATTAATTATCTTCATGCATAAGAATACTAGATTATCCCCTATAAAAGATTGAAAAATCATCTCAAACCTCTCTTTTTGTTTTCTATTGCAATTT